AATACTCGAAATGGCGATCCATAAAAAAACACCAATAGTAAGATCGGCTAGAACAAGGCGATAGCCAAAAGGAATTACTGAATAACTTAGGAAAATTGATATGACTGCGATGGATGGTCCGATACTGAATAAAGGAGCATCTCCTCTAGATGGAAGAAGGTTCTCTTTGAAAAGTAGTTTTGTACCATCTGCTAGAGCTTGAAGAATTCCTAAGGGACCGGCGTATTCAGGTCCAATACGTTGTTGTATCCCTGCAGATATTTCTCTTTCTAACCAAACAATCACGAGTACACCTATTGTGATTCCTAATACAAGAGTAAAAATAGGGACAAGCATCCATATGATCCCATAGACCTCTTTTAAGGATTCCAATCTGAAAAAAGAATTAATACCTTGTAGTTCGGTTGTATCAATTATCATTTTAACGATCAACTTCTCCCATAATAATATCTATGCTACCCAGTATCGTCATAATATCAGCCAATTTCATTCTTTTAACTAACTGAGGAAGAATTTGCAAGTTGATAAAACCCGGTGGACGAATTTTCCATCTCCAAGGAAAAACACTCTGATCTCCTATCAGAAAAATTCCTAATTCTCCTTTTGGGGCTTCGACTCTCACATAAAGTTCTTGTTTCGACAATTCAAAAGTCGGAGAAGGTTTTTTACTAATAAATCGATATTCAAAATCATTCCATTCGGGATCTTTTACTTTATCAAAACGTCGGATTTCTAAATTCTCATAGGGTCCCCCTGGAATTCCTTCCAGAGCCTGTTGTATAATTTTTATGGATTCTGTCATTTCGCTGATTCGTACTAAATAACGAGCTAACGAATCCCCTTCTTTTTGCCATTGAACCTCCCAATCAAATTCGTCGTAACACTCATAATGATCAACTTTACGAAGATCCCATTGTATTCCGGAAGCTCGTAGCATTGGTCCTGATAAACCCCAATTTAGTGCTTCTTCTCCGCCAATAAAGCCTACGCCTTCAACTCGTTCTAAAAAAATAGGATTGCGTGTAATAAGCTTTTGATATTCAGTAACCCCTGTTAAAAAATAATCGCAAAAATCTAAACATTTATCTATCCAGCCATGAGGTAGATCGGCAGCTACTCCGCCAATACGAAAAAAATTATGCATCATTCGCATACCGGTAGCAGCCTCGAATAAATCATATATTAATTCTCTTTCTCGAAAAATATAGAAGAAAGGGGTCTGTGCGCCAATATCTGCCATAAAGGGACCAAGCCATAACAAATGGGAAGCTATACGACTCAACTCCAACATAATGACTCGGATATAGCTAGCTCTTTTAGGTACTTGAATATTGCCTAATTGTTCAGGTCCATTTACGGTTATTGCTTCTGTGAACATAGTAGCTAAATAATCCCAACGTGTTACATAGGGCAAATATTGTATAATTGTTCGATTTTCCGCAATTTTCTCCATCCCTCTGTGTAAATAACCCAATATGGGTTCACAGTCAATAACATCTTCACCATCTAAAGTAACGATGAGTCGAAGAACACCATGCATTGATGGGTGGTGAGGACCCATATTGACTATCATGAGGTCTTTTCTTGTAGCTGGTACAGTCATAAGTTTTTTACCGATTCATTCTTCCATGAATTGTTGAAAGTTAAAAGAAGTTGATCAAAATTTAAACGAATAAAATAAAGACTTAAAATAAGATGACTCTTCCAATTAACGAGTTTTTGTCTCTCGAATACTCAACTGACCAATTAATTCTTTATAACGTACTCTATTTTTTTTTGCCAAATAAGCCAACAACCGTTGACGTTTTCCCAAAATTTTTCGCAAACCTCTCTGAGATAAATAGTCTTTTTTGTGCGATTCCAAATGGGAAGTCAGTCTCCGTATTTTATTGGTAAAACGGAATACTTGAAATTCAACAGACCCCCTGTTTTCTTCTTCAGAAATAACTGAAATGGGTGTATTTTTTACCATAAAATATTCCCCCCTTCCTCCTTTTATTAGGCAAATATGGATTTTACTGATGAGTAATAATAATGATATTCATTTTAATGTGGTATATATAATAATTTGAATTTCTTTATGGACTCCCAATTTTATCAATTCACATTAATCAATCCAGTTTTGAATTAACTTTGATTCAGATAGGAATCAAAAAAGGTGATCCATTTTTCCATTCAGAAAAGGACATAAATTAGACCTAAAATGAATAAGATTCTGTTAATTGATTTCTAGGTCTAATTGATACGTTATTGGTTTTACTATCCATATTAGAATGAGATGCAAGACAGGTCATGTGTGAATCCTGTTTGCTTTCATATACCCTATAGAATAGAGCATATATACGAAAAATGTATTATCAACCACCTTTCAACCGTGGATACATATGTATCCTTAACATACTGAAATGACTGCCATTATTGGTATCAAACCAATAGCGATTCATACAAGCTAAATCTTCTAATCGATAATTAGGCCAAAGAAAAAACTTTAATTTAATTAATTCATTTTTATCTTTATCAAGATCTTTCTTTTTGTCCAAAAATTGACTGCAGTTGTTCTTGGTGCAAAATGCTGAATTTCTATCAACATCATTCCTATTTTTTGAATTGAAACAAATTAGAATTCTCAACTCTCTACGGCGTCTGGGCGATAAAATATTTTCAGGGACAAGCAAATCAAAATAATTCTTATCAACATATGTTTGTTCTTGGTCTCTTTGATTAGTTTGTTGTTTACTCTTATGAACCAACGAAATACCTAAGGTTTGATACATAATAAATTGTCCATCATTTTTTACAGACAGGCGGGTGGGTTCGATAACCAATACTCCCCTTTTGATCAATTCTGCAAGACTTAAATTTTTCTGAATCAGCATTATATCCAAACTGATTTCTCTTCTTTGAATCGAGGATATAGTAATTTTTCTTGGATTTATTAGTCTAAGCAGGAGACAATATATTTTGACATTATTGATCATTCTTTGATTTAAAACATCACTCCATCTCAATTGAAAAAGTAAATAAGGTTTCAGGAAGAAATCTAGTTCTGCTTCCGTCTTGCTTTTGTATTGTTTTTTCTTTTGACCCCCTTTTCTTTTTATCTTTGATATTCCATAATCCTCTTCACTATCTTTTTCTTGGTTTGTTGAAGAAATGGATCCAAGATTCCCTTGTTTTTGTGCATCTGATTTAAGATCTCCTCGGCCTGCAGCGGGTTCTTTTTCTTTTTGATTTCGATTTTGATTCTTTATTTGTTTATTCGATGGTATAACACATTCCCCCTTTTGTTTTCCATCAATGTTTTTATTTTCACTAATAACATTTTCATTTAGATTTAAATTGAAAAGAAGTACTTTGCTTGGTATAACCCACGGTTTCATTTTATATAGATTATAAAGGAGTACGAATTCTGGAAAGAACCAAAGTTCCAAACTCGAAATGGGACGATTTAGTATTTCTTCATTCATTCCCATCCAATCCAAAAAACCCTTTTTTGGACTTGGGGCATTTTTGGGGGGATTTTGCGAAAACGTAAGATAAAAAAGGCCCTTTTTATCAATTTTATCAATTATTTGATAATTATTAGTACCAATCTTAGTATTTTGATTATTCTTGGTACCGATCTTGACCCAGGCCTCAATATCGACTTTTTTTCTAAGATAAAAATTGATAATTTTCCAATTCAAATATTTTCTATCGGGGTTTTTTTCCATATATCTAATATCGCCCTTTCCTAGATAATGACTGATAGGGATACTCTCCACCATTTCAAAAGGATTGTGTGTATATGTGTTGGAATTATAAAAAAAGTCTTGGTTCTTATTTACTTGTACTTGAAAGGGTGATTCAGAAATAGATAAATCCCCCTTATTTTCATAATTAATAGATTTATATGAAAAAAGATCATATCTAGAGTTTTTTTGAAAATTCTCTTTTTGATTCACTAATGAATATACTTCAGAATCCTTCTGTTTTTTGTAATGAATTAATTGATCCTTTTCATATGAATTCCATTTGAAATTTGGATTTTGAGCTATACGATGTTGATTAACTTTATTTCTCCATTTTTCTGATATTAATTTAGACCATCTAATTGGGGATAAATCATATTGATAATGTCCTTTTAACCAATTTTTCCATTGATTCATTCCATAATTTGGAAGTTTCTTAAGACTTAATTCAGAATGAATTATTCCTTGTCTTTCAAAAGAATGCTTTATTTCGGTCTTAAGAAGTCTTTCAAAAGAATGCTTTATTTCGGTCTTAAGAAAAAAAGACGTTCGGGGGTAGTGAAAAATCGATCTTAATTTATACAAATGAATAACTTGAGTTTGTGATAATTTGTAAAATACATATGCTTGTGACAAGTAGGATAAGTCACAAAAAATATGTGAATTTGTCTTATTGCTAATAGTATCAATTGATTTTTTTATAGTCGAAATAAAGTAAATTGTATTTTTTTTTTTTTTATTAATTCTTTCTTGATTTGCCTTATTAATGGATTTCTCCATAATTTTTTTTATTGATTCAATAAAAAGTTGTGTATTAGGTTTGAAAATATTAATAATAAATAAAAAAATATCTATGTATATCCTTTCAACGAAAATTTTTATAAAAGAATCTAATTTAGAGACTAATTGGGCATTTCTTCTTTTTACTATTTGCCAAATATTTTTTGGTAATTTGAATCTTTTAGTATTATAACTTCTTTTGTTAGGACTAATATATATTCCGGTGGTTGGGGTTATTTTTTTTTTATCTTTTATAATTCTTTCTATTTGATTTTTGATTGTGCTTGTTCTATCAATCATATCCTTCTTTTTTTTTTCTGTCAGTGAAAAATTTGTCCAATTCGGAGATTGAATTTGACTAAAGGATTCATGAATTAGCTGATTGTTGATTAAAGAATCTTTTTCGTTTTTAGTTTCATTCGATTCATATACTTCTCTTAATCTAAATAATATAATTGGATTCAATTTTGAAAGTTTTTTTATTATTCT